TCGTGATTAATTATTTGATATTTCAGTATGTATACGTATGTATACAGGGTCATCTTTTCTGTAGTTTCGATAGAAGGATTCGATTCCTCTACCAATGCAGTCAACTCCATTTGTTAGAACAGCTTCCATTGAGTCTCTGCACCTATCCTTTTTTGATTCTCGCTTTCTGAACCCTTGTTTTCTGAACACAGGATTTGGCTCAGGATTGCCCATTTTTAATTCCAGGGTTTCTCTGAATTTGGAAGTTACCACTTAGTAGGTTTCCCTACCAAGGCTCAATCCAATCAAGTCCGTAGCGTCTACCAATTTCGCCATATCCCCCTTATGAGGCCGAGATCTCATTGTGATCCCCCCTCTTATGTTGGAACCCTTGAATTCATTAGATACTGATTCCTATATCGAAAAAGTGTCTGCTCCTATTTCTTACCCATCTTCTTTCATCTCTATCGGTGGGCCAGTATTTGGTCCAATCAGAAATGATTCTATCATTGATGTATCTGCAATTCAATATGGATGGATATATCCCACATATACATGTCTCTCTCCCTCTCATTTTTCCCGCGCGATTGGGAATACTGGAACGGTCGATATTCATTCTTCTTTTTTTTTCGTCCTATCTCCTCCCTTTCCGAATGAAACCAGAGGAATGTCTCATTATGATCTGAATTGCATTCTTATCTTATCCTTTCCTTAGGACCGATCCGCTCTAATCTAATAGAATTTAGAATTAATAGAATCTGCTATAACTAATATGGATATAGTTATATATAATTATTTCAAATGTAATATTTTGCATTTAAAGAAAAAAAATTCGAAATCAAAGAAATAGAAATTTCTAATAATCAAATTTCTAATCTAATAATAATAGAAAATATAATAAGAATTCATAGAATGATAATATAAATCACTCGAATTTTCAATAAAAATTCTATATAGTTATAGTTATAGTTATATTATAATATATAAGAATATTCTTATGATATTAATTAATCATTTTTAATGGAATAGAATTCGATTCTTCATTCTATTAATATTAATTATTATATAGTTAAGATTCCGGTAGTTTACCGAATTCCTATGCACTATTTCTGTTATGTGAGCCCGCTTAGCTCAGAGGTTAGAGCATCGCATTTGTAATGCGATGGTCATCGGTTCGATTCCGATAGCCGGCTTTTCTCTATTTGTCCGATTTTTTCCATGATTGATAATGTCTCCTTGAGATCAAGGAATATTGAAAAGACTCCTCCCTTTTTTCTTTTACAAATGTCGGGTCACCGATCTATTATGTCGTGGGAACTTACAACTATGAATAAAAAACTGATTGGAGCAGTGAAATCTCTACAGAACAAATCAAGAAAAGGATCCTTAACTTCCTATATATACAAAATAATCCGGATATTGATACAATTCATCATTCTTCTTTGTAGTACTTCAGTAGATTTATCTTCGTTTATCGTTTAGTTCAGTCTGACTTAGGTTTATTCTGTAAAATGAAATTTCAAATAAAATAAATAAAAAAAAGGGGGGGGAGTCTTTATGTCTCGTTACCGAGGGCCTCGTTTCAAAAAAATACGCCGTCTGGGAGCTTTACCGGGACTAACTAGTAAAAGACCTAGACCGGGAAGTGATCTTAGAAACCAATCACGTTCCGGGAAAAGATCTCAATATCGTATTCGTCTAGAAGAAAAACAAAAATTGCGTTTTCATTATGGTCTGACAGAGCGACAATTGCTTAGATATGTTCGTATAGCTGGAAAAGCCAAAGGGTCAACAGGGCAGGTTTTACTACAACTACTTGAGATGCGTTTGGATAACATCCTTTTTCGATTGGGTATGGCTTCGACCATTCCTGGAGCCAGGCAATTAGTTAACCATAGACATATTTTAGTTAATGGTCGTATAGTAGATATCCCAAGTTATCGCTGCAAACCCCGAGATATTATTACTACGAGAGATGAACAAAGATCCAGAGCTTTGATTCAAAATTATATCGATTCATCCCCCCACGAGGAATTGGCAAAACATTTGACTTTTCACTCATCCCAATATAAAGGATTAGTAAATCAAATAATAGATAGTAAATGGATCGGTTTGAAAATCAATGAGTTGCTAGTCGTAGAATATTATTCTCGTCAGACTTGAACCTAACTAAAATAACAAAGCTTCGGACAATTTTGCCCCCCCTTTTTCGCCAAAGTCAAGTAAATAAGGGGTTTGATCCGGATTTTTCTCCCACTCACGTATCACAAATGGATCAGCAGTGAGATTTTCATTCTTTTCCACTCTTTCCGGCATTTTCCATACCACAGTAATTAGGAAGAATCTCTATCAAATAAAGGTCTTACTGTTGGAATAATGGTATCAATTGTTATTTGATACATTGCGGTTGGTAACGTTGGTGAATTAGGTGAAGGTACGGAAAGAGAGGGATTCGAACCCTCGGTAAACAAAAGTCTACATAGCAGTTCCAATGCTACGCCTTGAACCACTCGGCCATCTCTCCTACATAATCTTATGATTATGACCCAGAAACCGAGTGAATCGCGAGTCATTCATATTATTGCAATACAGGTACGACCGATCAATTAAATTCTAAATAGAAAACTTTTCGTCAAAGAAAGATCTTCCGTAGGCTCGAGGGATAAAAAAAAAAACTTCTCGAGTTCTCAGAATCCGTAGGAAAAATTCCTTGATTCCTCAACTTCGATAAAATAGTAATAATTGGTATACTACTCAATTTGAATGAAATCCAATCGGATTCAAATATTTCCTATCTATCCCTGTCCAAAAGGGACAATTTGAGTGGAAGGTCCACATCCTTTTTTTTTTAGAATGAGTCTGTTTGTTTTTATGTGATTTCGTACTGTACAATTCCTTTGTTTGTGGGATCATTTTCCCTCGAGGGGGAATGAGAAGAATTATTGAATGGACTGTTAACTATGCCTAGATCTCGGATAAATGGAAATTTTATTGATAAGACCTCTTCAATTGTAGCCAATATCTTATTACGAATAATTCCGACAACTTCAGGAGAAAAGGAAGCATTTACCTATTACAGAGATGGTGCGATTTGATTCTTTTTTTTTTTTTATTTATTTACCGCCCTCAGTCTTATGAGAAAGAGACATGATTCGGGATACAAAGAAAAAAGATTCTTGAAATAAACCTACGCTTGATGAAGGTGAAGTTAGTTTGGAGATAGAACAATTCCTTCTGTCGTGTATCCCCGATTGATGCAGCCTCAGATGCTTCAATTGTCGATTCTAGTATTGAGCGAAAGGTTAACCTATAGGTTCTGTATTGCAGGTCAATACTACTTCACTAGTACCAATAGGCCGCATAGGGGAAGAAACACTACACCTAGGAATCAACAACACGAAAACTTTGTTATAAATTAATCCTTTTCCTTATCGGGATCGGGACTAACAAGAATGGTTGGGACAACAAACATCCATCTCGTTCGTACTTTGGATACCCGTATAACCATCGAAGATCGTTGAAGTGACTAATTCCTGGAAATAGAGGGCGTTGAGGACAAAGAAATTGTTGGAGTTACCATTTCTATCTAGCACCAACACGCTTGGTGTTAAGAAAAGACAGACCTCTTGCAGGAAGGATGTCTAGAGATTTCTTGTAAAAACACCAGCCCCTGTCAGTTCATAATAAAAATATTTCAATCTTTTTTGATTCCATGGATTATTTCCCTTATTACTATGCACAGAAGGGAGGAGCCGTATGAGATGAAAATCTCACGTACGGTTCTGGAACGGAGATTCTTTGAATAGAATGAACGACCGTAACGGATGTCGGCTCAATCCGAAGGAAATTATGCGGAAGCTTTACAAAATTATTATGAAGCTACGCGACCAGAAATTGATCCCTATGATCGAAGTTATATACTCTATAACATAGGCCTTATCCACACAAGCAACGGAGAACATACGAAGGCTTTGGAATATTATTTCCGGGCACTCGAACGAAACCCATTCTTACCACAAGCTTTTAATAATATGGCTGTGATCTGTCATTACGTGCGGCTATCTCCACTATAGAAAGAAGGAAAGAAAGATCAAATCTTCTAGTAAATACTAGAAACAAAATAGGCTTTCTACATATGCATCGTCCAAAGCAACGATTTTTATCAGCTGTAGCAAAGAAAGAGACTTCATACGAGCCGAAATATGAAGAAATAGGTATGGCCTATATACTAGATTCTATGGATAAAGGATCTAATTGATGGAGGGAGCACCGTAAAGATCAATTAGCGAGGTTTGGGGGCCGATACAATAAGAACTGCTTACTTATGTCATGATATGAGATAAAAGTTAGGAATCAACTTATGTAATAGAGTCGATCTACTAAGGTATTGAGCAGCGGTGTAGCATCAGATCCCAAAGATAGTAAGTCCTTTCTTTCTTCTGGAGGAAAGTCCTTTTCAAAGATTCTATATGAATTTCTATATGAAACCGAGATAGTTACCTTTCAGAAAATTCTAACGATAGGGGTAGATACCTATGTTCTTCTGAAGGTGGGAGAAAAGATAAAACTGATTATTGATCAAAATTAGAGTTTGAAACTCATGTAATTAACCTCTTCTGGTTAACCCGAGAAAAAAAATGGGATAGATTTACGAGAAATCTTATTCAGTTAGATATGGTAGATTAAGATGGGACACCAAAAGAATTGATTGCTGAGCCGTATGAGGTAGGAAACTCTCAAGTACGGTTCTAAGGGAAGGAATTGACCCACCTATTCCGGCCGGGGAGAACAGGCCATTCGACAGGGAGATTCTGAAATTGCGGAGGCTTGGTCCGATCAAGCTGCTGAATATTGGAAACAAGCTATAGCGCTTACTCCAGGTAATTATATTGAAGCACATAATTGGTTGAAGATCACAAGGCGGTTCGAATAAGAACACTCTCTTTTTTAATTCATTAACTCTCTTTTTTAATTCATTATAATATTGGATCCATCAATCAAATAAAATAGATCGTTCCTCT